GGCGTAGGGGTACCCTTTCTTTTCTCTGTCCCGCGGCTTGATGTACAGTTTCCTCTTTTTCTTGCATTTATGTTGATTTGCCTATTGTCACTTTCAGGTGCTGTGACTTCTGTAAGCCCTCCTTCACTTCAGATGAAGCGGCTAAAGCGCGAGTCTCTACTGCTGTGAAAACTCAGGATTCAGAGAGGTAGACAGGAAATGGGGTCTCACCTTCGGTGCCTCTAGTTCCGGCCCTCCTACTTAGTTTCTACGGACGTTGGAAGCGTTGACGATCTTTTTTCCTTTTTTTGTGGACATGACTATACTATTTAGCTGTGCTTGATTAGTCCTCGCATGACTCTTCTTCACACTGATTTCAATCCGATTCGTCGACTCGGATATCAATACCGTCTACTGATCATGGAAGCTAGTGTGGCCAATGCGTCAGCAAACTGATTCTTCGTCCTCGACAGATAATTGAAGGTAATCCGTCTTAACTTTAGGCTGATATCTTCCAGATAGTGATGGTAGAGAATGAGCTTATGATCTTTGGTTTTCCAATTACCAGTTGTCTGAAAGATGATAAGTGACGAATTTCCATATACATATACATGAATCTCTTTGATTCTCAAGTCGAGAGCGCGAAGCGCCTGTGATACACGCAGAATATTCTGCTAAATTTTTTGTGCAAAAGAACCTCAACTTGACAGCTATGGGAATATGGGCTGGGCTCCTTTTGGCGAGCTTTAAGATAGCATGTAGAAAAGGGCTGCTTCCAACTCGATTTCCGTTCTGATTTACTGCACCGTAAAAGAACATTTGCCAATCATGAGGAGTTTCGTCTTCTTCTTCGCCTACCGCAAATAGAATAGCTTCGTCCGGGGAATTCGTCCCCTTACTAATAAAATCAAGCTCATAGTCAGGCACGGGATGGGATGATCCCGCAGGTGGTCTGCTATTGCCTGCCCCTTCCCTTGCCTTTCTCATTTAGGGCTTCTGGGTGACGTACACAATATCGAACTCTGAGAGTAACATCTGCTACCTTACTGTACGGCCCGTGAGGGCTGGCTTTTCAAAGAGATACTTCAGCGCGCATGGTCGTATAGTTCAACATGTAGTGGCGTAGGCGTTGCGAGGCCCATGTAAGAGCACAACAGGTCTTTTCTAGAACCGTATACCTTGTCTCATAATCTGTGAACTTCTTGCTGAGATAGTATATGGCTCTTTCCTTCCTACCCGTTTCATCGTGCTGACCAAAGACACAACTCATGGATGCTTCCATTACTGACAGATACATCAAGAGAGGTCGACCGCGGGGGAGGATTGAGTAGATATTTCTTAACTTTGTCAAACGCCTTTTGTCAACCCCAGTTCCTTGTGTCTATCTTTTCTGAAAGGCGGGGTATTCTTTATTTTCTGAGCAGTTTAAAGATCGGCTCACAGATGGGTGTGAGCTGGGCAATGAACCTGCTGATGTATTGTAGCCTGCCCCAAAAAGCCCAGATTTATTTCTCTATCTTTGGTACCGGCATGTCGATAATTGCTTTGGCTTTTGCAGGTCGACTTCGATTTGTCTTCTGCTGACAATGAACCCGAGTAGCTTACCTGACAAAGCACCAAACCTCCTCCCGGCTTTTTTTTCGGATGAAGACGAAGACTGTATTTCCGCAATCTGTCAAACACTTTCTTCAAATTCACGGTCTTCTTAAGCCGCGATCATGTCATCGACATAGACCTCCATTTCCTTGTGAATCATATCATGAAACTGCGCTGTTATGGCTCGCTGGTACGTCGCCCCGGCATTCTTTAGACCAAACGGCATCACCTTGTAACCGAACGCGCCCTCCTATCTGATATGGTGATAAACGCTCTGTCTTCCTCGGCCATCTTGATATAACCAGATCAAGATGGGGATTGACATATTAGAAACCCAGTTGTAACATCTTTATATATCGTACTGTAAGAGTGTCATTCTAGTCCGTACCGTTGGTTCACTCTTTTAATCATCTAGATTACGCCGGTGTTCAGTGCAGATCGAAAAGAATGCTATTTCCTGTGAGATTCCCATGTCTTTCTTGGTTGGACCAACCCAACCAGCGATTTCTTACAAGTCTTTCATCTTTTTTGGGGGGAGCAGAGCAGTCAAAAAATGAACCAAACCAAATGATTGTAAAAGTGCTAGAATGGATATTCCTCACAATTGCTCCTTGTGATGCAGCGGAACCATGGCAATTAGGATTTCAAGACGCAGCAACCCCTATGATGGAAGGAATAATGGACTTACATCACGATATCTTTTTCTTCCTCATTCTTATTTTGGTTTTCGTATCACGGATCTTGGTTCGCGCTTTATGGCATTTCCACTATAAAAAAAATCCAATCCCGCAAAGGATTGTTCATGGAACTACTATCGAGATTCTTCGGACCATATTTCCTAGTATCATCCCGATGTTCATTGCTATACCATCATTTGCTCTGTTATACTCAATGGACGAGGTAGTAGTCGATCCAGCCATTACTATCAAAGCTATTGGACATCAATGGTATCGGACTTATGAGTATTCAGACTATAACAGTTCCGATGAACAGTCACTCACTTTTGACAGTTATACGATTCCAGAAGATGATCTAGAATTGGGTCAATCACGTTTATTAGAAGTGGACAATAGAGTGGTTGTACCAGCCAAAACTCATCTACGTATTATTGTAACACCTGCTGATGTACCTCATAGTTGGGCTGTACCTTCCTCAGGTGTCAAATGTGATGCTGTACCTGGTCGTTTAAATCAGATCTCTATTTCGGTACAACGAGAAGGAGTTTACTATGGTCAGTGCAGTGAGATTTGTGGAACTAATCATGCCTTTACGCCTATCGTCGTAGAAGCTGTTCCTAGGAAAGATTATGGTTCTCGGGTATCTAATCAATTAATCCCCCAAACCGGGGAAGCTTAAGCAGAAATGAAAGAGTAGGGTGAGGCACGGGGGGGAAGCCACTAAATTGAAGGCTTCGCTCGCTCGACCGCTCGTTTAGTAAACTACGAGTGGAATGCATAAGCCCCTTTAGAGATAGGGGCGAGTACTACACAAGCTCGTAAGTAAAGTACGGAACGAGCCTTGGCTACGAAGCAGAGCGACCTCGTCTTGCTTGCTTCTGGCGAAGCTTCTAGCACTAGAGAATAGGCATTCTTGTATGGTAGGAATACTCGTTTTTAGGCCGACCACTACATAGGAGCGATAGCGAAGCCAAGCCGTATAAAGGCGAGCAGCCCTTATAGCAATAGCAAACGGCCTACTTATAGCCTCCCGGAGAATCCACTTTTTTCGGGTGTCTCATGTCTCAGAGCGCGGTGAACACGGGTTATGACAATAAATACGGTGTTTCTGGCCCCTGGCAAGAAGATATTTGTCGAAGTTGGCGACCCAAGACAACGAAAAAGAGTAACCGACGGGAGCTCAATCAGAAGATGTTTATAGAAGGTGAGGAGCTGGTCGGGATGTTCCGCTGGTGGCAACGCCGTGAGATAGCTCGGTTCCTATAGATCTACATCTACATGTGCGACGAGTGACGTGCTATCTTTTGAGTTCCATTCTACTCGTGTAGACTTAATATGCTATTAATTTCATAGCTTTCATAGGGTTGCAACAAGCACCGATCTTTAGGGCGGCTTTCTATGAATAATTCCTCTTCAAGGCATAATATTAAATATTGAGAATGCTCATTGACTTGGAATAAGTTCGGCAGCGGATCACGAAATCTTGGTGATCTTCTCTATCTAATGAATGGGGAGTCTGCTTTGAAATCATCCGCCCTGCACCCACCCCCCGAGTATATGCTTCAACAGGAATCACACAAGGGTAGATTGATACAATAGAAACCTCTGGTAAAATGCCCACCCGTAACCCGGCGGATAAAGTACATTACATAGTCCGTTTTAGGGATTGGGGACTTACCCATTCAGTGACTTTGGCACTGGACGTTCCCAAAATGGGTACTATCGGGTCGGGTGAATTCAATAATTCAATAATAGACGCCCGTTGGCATTCCAGCCTTCCTTCTCCTTTCAGGGCCTACCCGAAAGAGAATCCAGTACTTCTTGGTCGTGAATATCTGAATAGGACGAACCGCCCCGCGGATATCTTTGCTTCGGAACAAAACAATTCGAATTAGTCGGTCAACTGGAATGTGTATTATCCATATAGGGGGTCTTTCAATTGAGAAGATCCGTCGACCTGAGACGAAGAGAAATGTCTATCTATTTTATTTAGTTATTCAGTTAAACCAACGAGTCGTTATTGTAGCAGATAGCAACAACCATTTCATCCAACATGCGTATTTTTGATTTTCCAATGGATTTACATCTTTCATTAATGGAAATTTTTTGATGTAGTGAGTAATAGCTCCGGTTGTTCGCTGTTCAAGAATTCTTGTTTAGGCAGTTCATACCATCCATACATAATGTTTTGATCTAAGATTTCAATTCTTCCATGTTTCAGCAGTAGTTAGTATATTGTTCCATGGAGCTAAGGTCCAAAATATGGAAGAAACAGGTGTTTCCACGACTCTACCGCCCAGTCAATTCTGTTCCACTTAATCCCTGTTTCATGGCCACATATCTTTCCGGCTAAGGAATGGGAAACCTTTCTCTTGTTACATGAATCCAATTTTCATTTCATCCGGGAAAAGCCATCTTTTTCTCAACAATGTCTTTGTCATTTGATCCAATAGCGTTTCGTTAGATAGGAACAGCTTTGATAAATACTGATAACTCTCGGATGGAGTATTAGAACGGAAAAATCCATTAGATAATGAACTGTTGGTTCTAAGCCATCTCTGGCGATGAATCAACAATTCGAAGTGCCTTTCTTGCGTATTCTTGATAAACCAGCGTTTATATAGAGTTGTAGGAAGATCTGTTTGGGAAGTAAGAAGCCCCTTTGGCATCTCTTCATCTACAAAGAATTCTCGATGTGAAAACACAGAGATAAAAGGCGGATCTTTGAATAGGAAAAAGAGTGGATCC